TTATGGATTTTCAGTTTATGGGGGGTAGTATGGGATCCGTAGTCGGGGAGAAAATTACCCGTTTGATTGAATACGCTACTAAAGAATTTATACCTCTTATTATAGTGTGTGCTTCCGGAGGGGCACGCATGCAAGAAGGAAGTTTGAGCTTGATGCAAATGGCTAAAATATCTTCTGCTTTATATGATTATCAATCAAATAAAAAGTTATTCTATGTACCAATCCTTACATCTCCTACTACCGGTGGGGTGACAGCTAGTTTTGGTATGTTGGGGGATATCATTATTGCCGAACCCAATGCCTACATTGCGTTTGCGGGTAAAAGAGTAATTGAACAAACATTGAATAAAACAGTACCCGAAGGTTCACAAGCGGCTGAGTATTTATTCCAGAAGGGCTTATTCGATCTAATCGTACCACGTAATCCTTTAAAAAGCGTTCTGAGTGAGTTATTTCAACTCCATACTTTCTTTCCTTTGAATCAAAATTAGAACATTAAGTTCAATTATTTTGAGCAAACAAGTAATTAGTTTATCAGAATCCAAGTCAAAATTAGACGAATGGGGTTTTCTTTGTTGACATAAGATCTAATCGTATAAAGAATCAAAAGTCACAGAAAATCCGCCCCTTTTTCTATATTCCTGATTATTGATCAAGACGCCTCTATCAACAAGATAAAAGATAAAATTCTTTTTTTCGTGAAATTAGGCAAATAAAAAAAATATCCTCTTCTCGTCATATATAATTAAAATCTACAAAATATAGAATTTTTTATCTTTCTATATCTTACGATAATCCTATTTTGACTAAGAATCCCTGCTCCTGCTGGATGGGATTCTAACAAACCCTTCAATATAAATATAATTAATTTTTAAGAATATAATTAATTTTTAAGAAACTTTTTGCTTAGTAAATGAAATTCGAAGACAAGAGCAAAAAATGAAGAAAAGAATAATAATAATATCTCATCCATATCCTTTCAAATCTTTCATGTAGAAATTAGATCTATACTTAATAGATATTAAGTAATAATAATTCCAATTTCTAATTATCAAATTATAATAAGATATCTTTATATATAATAAGATATCTTTATATTATAAATATAAAATATAAATAATAATAAAAGGTACAAATAGTAAATCGAGGTACCCATTCTATGACAACTCTTAACTTTCCCTCTGTTTTGGTGCCTTTAGTAGGCCTAGTCTTTCCGGCAATCGCAATGGCTTCTTTATTTCTTCATGTTCAAAAAAACAAGATTGTTTAGAGCCGATGGGACAAAATCTCATCTATTTTTTTTTTTCAAAACTGACGCTTGTATCATAACACAGATATCCATTTAGCAAAATATGGTATAAGCGGCTTCCGCCGAAAAACTCTTATGTCTGCAGAAAATGGTATTAGGGGTAAATGTATTCTAGCTATTTTCAAATAGACCCGAATTGACGGATGGCTGAACTGTAAAGTTGGTCTATCTATATGTATGTGGCTATCTTTAGTGAGATCATACGAAGGGTATGTTATTAGTTTAGATCTAACCAATTTAATGAATTACTCCTAAAGGTTCACATCAAACTAGTGCTAGTTGATGCGAGTTACTTCGGAAACAAAAGGACTAAAGTCAAATTCATTTGGGGTATTCTCTCAATTCCAAAAAACGCAACCGGATCAAGTATGAGTTGTCGATCAGAACATATATGGATAGAACCTATAACGGGGGCTCGAAAAACAAGTAATTTCTGCTGGGCTGTTATCCTTTTTTTAGGTTCATTAGGATTCTTGTTGGTTGGAACCTCCAGTTATCTTGGTAGAAATTTGATATCTTTATTTCCGTCTCAGGAAATAGTTTTTTTTCCACAAGGAATTGTGATGTCTTTCTATGGGATCGCGGGTCTTTTTATTAGCTCCTATTTGTGGTGCACAATTTCGTGGAATGTAGGTAGTGGTTATGATCGATTTGATAGAAAAGACGGAATAGTGTGTATCTTTCGGTGGGGATTTCCTGGAAAAAATCGTCGCGTCTTCCTCCGATTTCTTATAAAAGATATTCAGTCCGTCAGAATAGAAGTTAAAGAGGGTATTTATGCTCGTCGTGTCCTTTATATGGATATCAGAGGCCAGGGAGCCATTCCATTGACTCGTACTGATGAGAATTTTACTCCACGGGAAATGGAACAAAAAGCTGCTGAATTGGCCTATTTCTTGCGTGTACCAATTGAAGTATTTTAAGAAATGAGCCAAGAAATCAATGCTTTCTCAGCAGGAGGGTAAAAACGCAAGAATCCTCTTTTTCTATAACATAACTTAATTGAGGTTTCTTCAGAACATTCATTCGAGTCAAAGCAGACATATATGCAACAAGTATAAAATAAAACTCTTTTGGGGATCTTTTATATGTATCGAAATATACACAACTCAATTCAATAAAAAATCAGAAACAAATCGAAATATCTCATAATCAACCATTTCGAAATAAGGAAATTCCCCCCTTTTTTAC